AATGAATTGCCTGATAAAAAGGATTACCTTGATAGGGTAAATCATGAAATTTAATATTTCATTCATTATATTTAATAGAATTAAACTATTTCTAAAAGAATCAAAATCTTTTGTGCGTCATACACCAAAATATAAAAAGATAAGCTAATCAAGCTATTGGGTTCATACCCCGCTTATAAAGGTTGTAATCCTTTTCTTTTTAATTAAAAAAATTTCTAGCAATATTTTTATTATTACATTAATTTTTGGTACTTTAATTACAATTTCTTCAAATTCCTGATTAGGAGCTTGAATAGGGTTAGAAATTAATTTATTATCATTTATCCCCCTAATAAATGATAACAAAAAAAATCTTTTAACATCTGAAAGCTCCTTAAAATATTTTTTAACCCAGGCATTTGCGTCATCAATTCTTTTATTTGCTATTATTATAATAATATTAATTTATAATAATAACTTTTTATTAATTAATAATTATAATGAAATTTTAATTTTATCAACTTTATTACTAAAAAGAGGCGCCGCCCCTTTCCATTTTTGATTTCCAGAAGTAATAGAAGGGTTAACTTGAATTAATGGGCTTATTTTAATAACTTGACAAAAAATTGCTCCTTTAATATTAATTTCTTATAATTTTATTTATAACTTTTTCATAATTTCTATTATTATATCTATATTAATTGGATCTTTAGGAGGTTTAAATCAGACATCAATTCGAAAACTAATAGCCTTTTCTTCAATTAATCATTTAGGTTGAATATTATTAGCAATAATAAATAATGAAATATTATGAATAACTTACTTTTTAACATATTCTTTATTATCAATTTCAATTATTCTGATATTTAATAATTTTAAATTATTTTATTTTAATCAAATTTTTAATATTTCATTAATAAATCCTATTATTAAATTATTAATTTTTTTAAATTTACTGTCTTTAGGAGGACTCCCTCCTTTTTTAGGATTTTTACCTAAATGATTAGTAATTCAAAATCTTACTAATATAGGACAATTTTTTATATTATTTATTAGAGTTTGTTTAACATTAATCACTTTATTTTTTTATCTACGATTATCTTATAGAATTTTTATATTAAATTATCAAAAAAATTCATGATTATTAAAAAATAATTATAATAATAAGATATCATCAATTAATATAATATTTAATTTTATTTCAATTAGAGGTTTAATTTTAATTTTTATAATTTATATAATTATATAAGAATTTAAGTTAAAAAAAACTAATAGCCTTCAAAGCTGAAAATATTTGTATTAATCTTTTAATTCTTAAGCTTTAATAAAATTATTATTCCTTTAGAATTGCAGTCTAATATCATTATTGACTATAAAGCCATGATTAAAGAGAAAATTTCCCATAAATAAATTTACAATTTATCGCCTATAATTCAGCCATTCAATCGCGACAATGATTATTTTCAACAAATCATAAGGATATTGGAACATTATATTTTATTTTTGGAGCTTGAGCCGGAATAGTAGGAACATCTTTAAGAATTTTAATTCGAGCAGAATTAGGCCATCCTGGAGCTTTTATTGGAGATGATCAAATTTATAATGTCATTGTAACAGCACATGCTTTTATTATAATTTTTTTTATAGTTATGCCAATTATAATTGGAGGGTTTGGTAATTGATTAGTTCCTTTAATATTAGGAGCCCCAGATATAGCATTTCCCCGAATAAACAATATAAGATTTTGAATATTACCTCCCTCTCTAACCCTTTTAATTTCAAGTAGTATAGTGGAAAATGGGGCTGGAACAGGATGAACTGTTTATCCTCCTTTATCTTCTGGAATTGCCCATGCTGGGGCTTCAGTTGATTTAGCTATTTTCTCTTTACATTTAGCAGGTATTTCTTCTATTTTAGGAGCTGTAAATTTTATTACAACTGTAATTAATATACGATCTCCTGGAATTACATTAGACCGTATACCATTATTTGTTTGATCTGTTGTAATTACAGCCGTGTTATTACTATTATCCCTTCCAGTTCTAGCTGGAGCAATTACTATACTACTAACAGATCGAAATTTAAATACATCTTTTTTTGACCCTGCAGGAGGAGGAGATCCTATTTTATACCAACACTTATTTTGATTTTTTGGTCACCCTGAAGTTTATATTTTAATTTTACCAGGATTTGGTATAATTTCTCATATTATTACTCAAGAAAGAGGTAAAAAGGAAACATTTGGAAATTTAGGAATGATCTATGCTATACTAGCAATTGGATTATTAGGATTTATTGTATGAGCTCATCATATATTTACAGTTGGAATGGATGTTGATACACGAGCTTACTTTACATCAGCTACAATAATTATTGCTGTACCAACAGGAATTAAAATTTTTAGATGACTAGCAACTATACACGGAACTCAATTAACTTATAGACCAGCTTTATTATGATCTTTTGGATTTGTATTTTTATTTACAGTAGGAGGTCTAACAGGAGTAGTACTAGCTAATTCATCTATTGATATTGTTTTACATGACACATACTATGTAGTTGCTCATTTCCATTATGTATTATCTATAGGAGCAGTATTTGCAATTATAGCAGGATTTATTCATTGATATCCATTATTAACAGGATTAACAATAAATCCAACTTGACTGAAGCTTCAATTTGCTATAATATTTATTGGAGTAAATTTAACATTTTTCCCCCAACATTTTTTAGGATTAGCAGGAATACCTCGACGATATTCTGATTTTCCAGATAGTTATTTAACTTGAAATATTGTATCTTCACTAGGAAGAACTATTTCATTATTTGCTATTTTATACTTTTTATTTATTATTTGAGAAAGTATAATTACTCAACGTACCCCAGCATTCCCAATACAACTATCTTCATCTATTGAATGATATCATACACTACCCCCGGCTGAACATACATACGCAGAACTTCCTTTATTAACTAATAATTTCTAATATGGCAGATTAGTGCAATGAATTTAAGCTTCATATATAAAGATTTTATCTTTTATTAGAAAATGGCAACATGAGCAAATTTAGGATTACAAGATAGTTCTTCCCCACTAATAGAACAATTAAACTTTTTTCATGATCATACTTTATTAATTTTAACAATAATTACAATTTTAGTAGGATATATTATAGGAATATTATTATTTAATAAATTTACTAATCGATATTTACTTCATGGTCAAACAATTGAAATTATTTGAACAGTATTACCAGCAATTATTTTAATATTTATTGCTTTCCCATCTCTTCGATTATTATATTTAATAGATGAAATTAATACCCCATCAATTACATTAAAATCTGTAGGCCACCAATGGTACTGAAGTTATGAATATTCAGATTTTTTAAACTTAGAATTTGATTCTTATATAATTCCTACAAATGAACTTGAAACTAACGGATTCCGTCTATTAGATGTAGATAACCGAATTGTTTTACCAATAAATAATCAAATTCGAATTCTTGTTACTGCTACAGATGTTTTACATTCATGAACAGTACCTTCTTTAGGAGTAAAAGTTGATGCAACACCAGGACGATTAAATCAAATTAATTTTCTAATTAATCGTCCTGGACTATTCTTTGGTCAATGTTCAGAAATTTGTGGAGCTAATCACAGTTTTATACCTATTGTAATTGAAAGAATTCCAATAAATTTTTTTATTAAATGAATCACTAATATAACTAATTCATTAGATGACTGAAAGCAAGTAATGATCTCTTAAATCATAGTATAGTAAATTAGCACTTACTTCTAATGATATACAAAATAAAAAATTAGTTTACCCAAAAACCTTAGTATGTCAAACTAAAAAGATTAGTTTAATCTAATATTTTTTAATTCCACAAATAGCCCCGATTAATTGATTAATCTTATTTATTGTTTTTTCTATTACATTAGTAATCTTTAATATTTTAAATTACTTTTGTTTTTCTTATTCTCCATTAAAAACCTCTCAATCATTAAATATTAAATTTAATAAATTAAATTGAAAATGATAACAAATCTATTTTCTGTTTTTGATCCTTCAACAACAATTTTAAATTTATCATTAAATTGATTAAGTACATTTTTAGGATTATTAGTTATTCCTTTTTCATTTTGATTATTGCCTAATCGATTTCAAATTATTTGAAATAATATTTTATTAACTCTTCATAAAGAATTTAAAACATTATTAGGACCTTCAGGACATAATGGAAGTACTTTAATATTTATTTCTTTATTTTCTTTAATTATATTTAATAATTTTTTAGGACTATTTCCATATATTTTCACAAGAACTAGTCATTTAACTCTAACATTAGCATTAGCATTTCCATTATGATTAAGTTTTATATTATATGGATGAATTAATCATACACAACACATATTTGCTCATTTAGTTCCTCAAGGTACCCCTGCAGTACTAATGCCTTTTATAGTATGTATTGAAACAATTAGTAATGTAATTCGACCTGGAACACTAGCTGTTCGATTAACTGCTAATATAATTGCTGGACATTTATTATTAACTTTATTAGGAAATACAGGGCCTATAACTTCTAATTATATCATTTTATCTTTAATTTTAACAACTCAAATTGCTTTATTAGTATTAGAATCAGCTGTTGCAATTATCCAATCTTACGTATTTGCAGTATTAAGAACTCTCTATTCAAGAGAAGTTAATTAATGTCAACACATGCAAACCACCCATTTCATTTAGTAGATTATAGCCCCTGACCCTTAACTGGAGCAATTGGAGCAATAACTACAGTTTCAGGATTAGTTCAATGATTTCATCAATACTCAATAACTTTGTTTCTTTTAGGTAACATTATTACAATTTTAACTATATATCAATGATGACGAGATATTTCTCGAGAAGGAACATTTCAAGGCTTACACACCTTTCCTGTAACTATTGGATTACGCTGAGGAATGATTCTTTTTATTGTATCTGAAATTTTCTTTTTTATTTCATTTTTTTGAGCCTTTTTTCACAGAAGTTTATCTCCAACTATTGAATTAGGAATAACATGACCACCAGTAGGAATTATTGCTTTTAATCCTTTTCAAATTCCATTATTAAATACAGCAATTTTATTAGCCTCAGGAGTAACAGTAACATGAGCTCATCATGCTTTAATAGAAAGTAATCATTCTCAAGCAACACAAGGATTATTTTTTACTATTATTTTAGGAATTTATTTTTCTATTTTACAAGCTTACGAATATATTGAGGCACCATTCACTATTGCTGACGCTGTTTATGGATCAACATTTTATATAGCAACAGGATTTCATGGACTTCACGTTTTAATTGGAACTACTTTTTTATTAATCTGTTTTTTACGACATATTAATTTTCATTTTTCAAAGAATCATCACTTTGGGTTCGAAGCAGCAGCTTGATATTGACACTTTGTAGACGTAGTATGATTATTTTTATATATTTCTATTTATTGATGAGGTAGATATTTATAAAGTATATATTTGTATATGTGACTTCCAATCACAAGGACTAAATAATTTTAGTATAAATAATATTAATATTATCAATTATAACAATAATTATTTTTATTATTACTATTGTAGTAATAATACTTGCAACTTTATTATCAAAAAAAACTCTTTTAGACCGAGAAAAATGTTCACCATTTGAATGTGGTTTTGATCCTATAAATTCTTCACGGCTACCTTTTTCATTACGCTTCTTTTTAATTGCTATTATTTTTTTAATTTTTGATGTAGAAATTGCTCTACTTTTACCTATAGTAATAATTATTAAATCATCAAATTTAATAAATTGAACTATTACAAATCTTTTTTTTATTTTTATTCTTTTAATTGGTTTATATCATGAATGAAATCAAGGGGCCCTAGAATGAAATAATTAAATATGAAGCGATAAATTGCAATTAGTTTCGGCCTAATCTTAGGTGAAATTCACCCATATTTTAGGGTAATAGTTAATTATAACATTTAATTTGCATTTAAAAAGTATTGAGTTTTCAATTTACCTTATTAATTGAAACCAAAAAGAGGTATATCACTGTTAATGATAAAATTGAATATTTAATTCCAATTAAATAAAGAAATATAAATGGAATTAAACCATTAAAGACAAAAGTTAGCAGCTTTTTCTTGATCAACATATTTCAATTTATATAGTTTAAAAAAAACATTACATTTTCAATGTAAAAATAAAATTTTATTTTTTATAAATATTTAAAGATTAAATTAATCTCCCTAACATCTTCAGTGTCATGCTCTAAATATAAGCTATTTAAATTAATTTACTAATACAATTAATATTAATAATACAATAAATCAAAGTATATAACTTAATAAATAAATTTTTAAACTATTTATTTGAAATTCTTGTAAATATAAAGAATAACTTTTTAATTGATTATAAATTATTTGACCTCCAAAATACTCTCTTCATCCTTGATCAAAGCTTTTATATGAATATAATCCTAACTTTAATGGATAATTAATAATACCAATAGTTGAAATAATGGGTATAAATCATATTGAACCCACAAAATTGGTAAAATTATAATAATATAAAGCCTTATTGATAAAAAATAATTGTACATTACTTATTAAATAGCCCACTAAACCCCCTAAAATACAAACGAATAATGTCAATATCTTTAAATTAAAAGGTAAACAAATTATTCTAAGATCTAAAAATATTAATCATCTTAATATTCTTCCCCCAATAACAGCCATAATCGTTAAAAAACAAATTCTAAATAATATTGTTCATCTACTATCATTTAACGGATGTAGAACACTTCTATTAAAATCTCCAGTTATAGAATAATAAACTAAACGAAATGAATAACATACTGTCAAACCAGTACTAAAAAAAAAAAGAAAAAAAGAAAAAGTATTAACATAAGATAATATTACTATTTCTAAAATTAAATCCTTTGAATAAAATCCTGCTAAAAAAGGTATACCACATAAAGCCAAATTAGCGACATTAAAGCATCTACATGTTAAAGGTATACTTATACTTAATCTTCCTATTATTCGAATATCTTGAGAATTTTTTATATTATGAATAATTGATCCAGCGCACATAAATAATAAAGCCTTAAAAAGAGCATGAGTTAAAAGATGAAAAAAAGCAAGCTTATAAATTCCTATAGATAAAATTCTTATTATTAAACCTAATTGGCTTAATGTAGATAAAGCAATAATTTTTTTTAAATCAAACTCAAAATTAGCCCCCAATCCTGCCATAAATATTGTTAATCCGGAAATTAAAAGTATAAATTGACCTATTCATCAATCCACTAATAAAATATTAAATCGAATTAATAAATAAACCCCGGCAGTAACCAAAGTAGATGAATGAACTAAAGCAGAAACAGGAGTTGGAGCTGCTATGGCTGCGGGTAACCAAGAAGAAAAAGGAATTTGTGCACTTTTAGTTATAGCGGCTAATATAACTAACCCACCAATAATTATTATTTCTGTATTCTTACTTATTATTTCTAAATAAAAAATGTAATTTCAACTTCCATAATTTAATATTCAAGCAATAGCTAATAATAATGCTACATCACCAATTCGATTTGATAATGCAGTCAATATACCCGCATTATACGACTTAACATTTTGAAAGTAAATAACTAAACAATAAGAAACTAAACCTAAACCATCCCACCCTAACAAAATTCTAATTAAATTAGGTCTAATAATTAATATTATCATAGATAAAACAAATATTAATACTAATAAAATAAATCGATTAATATTATAATCTTCTCCCATATATTGATTTCTATAAAAAATTACTAATGAAGAAATCAATAACACAAAAGATATAAATATTAATCTTATTCAGTCAAATAAAAATGTTATAACAATTGATATTGACTGTAATCTCAAAACCTCCCATTCAATAAAATAAACTAAATCTTTTAATAAAAATTTTAAACTAATTAAGAATAAAGAAGTTCTAATTGATAACAAAAAATAAAATCTAATCTTACAATAATTAATCAAGTAATTCACGATCTAAAATGAAAATTTCATATCATTGACACCACAAATCAATATTTTTATTAAACTATTTAAATAAATTCATAACATACAAAAACTTCTTTTTAAAATTAATATATTTAAAGGTAGTCAATGCAATATTAACAATAAAAATTCTCGTAAAGTCCCAACTGAAAAAAAATAAACACCTGAATAAACCTTACCATGTTGACTATAAGCAAATAAATATAAAGAATATGCAGCACTAAAAAATGATAAAAAAGCTAAACTAATTATAGTTACTCAAGATCAACTAACAATTCTATTTAATAACGAAATTTCTCCTAATAAATTTAATGTTGGGGGAGCAGCCATATTACCAGAACAAAGCAAAAATCATCACAAACTTAAAGTTGGTATAAAGTTTAATAATCCCTTATTAATTAATAATCTTCGTCTACCCATTCGTTCATATGAAATATTTGCCAAACAAAATAAACCAGAAGAACAAAGCCCATGAGCAATTATTAAAGCATAAGATCCAGTTAAACCTCAATAAGTTATTGTTAATAAACCTCTTAACACAATTCCTATATGAGCTACTGAAGAATAAGCAATTAAAGCCTTCAAATCAGTTTGCCGTAAACAAACTAATCTAATTAAAACCCCTCCAATTAAGCTAACGCTAATTCATCAATAATTGTATTTTACCCCAGAAATTTGTAATAATGAAAATATTCGTAATAAACCATAGCCCCCTAATTTTAATAAAATACCAGCTAAAATTATAGACCCCGAAACGGGGGCTTCAACATGAGCTTTTGGTAATCATAAATGAACCAAAAATATAGGTATTTTAACTAAAAAAGCAAAAATTAATGAAAGGTATAACAAATTAAAATTTAAAAAACTAAAGTTTAATAACAAAATAAATGATAAAGTATTAACACTATCTAAAACATAAAAAATTCCAACCAACAAAGGTAATGAAGCTAATAAGGTATAAAATAATAAATAAACCCCCGCTTGAAGACGTTCAGGCTGGTACCCTCAACCTAAAATTAAAAATAATGTAGGAATTAAACTTGCTTCAAAAAATAAATAAAACATAAATACTCTTATTGATCTAAAAGTTAAAACTAATATAAATAATAAAAATAAAATTATAAAAATAAATAACTTTTCATAATTATTATATATAAATACTTTTTCTCTAGCTATTAATATTAAACCACAAATTCAAAATCTTAATATAATTAAACCATAAGAAATTATGTCTAACCCAAAATAATAAGAAATATAATTAAAATAATTTATTGAACTTAAATTTACTATAAAAATAAAAGCTAACAAAAAAATTAAATTTTGAACCATTCAATAAAAATTTTTTAAAAAAGATAAAGGAAATATAAATATTATTATAAAAATCAACTTTAACATTGTAAAATAGAAAAACTTTGAAAATAATCATTACCATGAGTACGAATTATAGAAACTAAGATTGACAGCCCTAAAACCCCTTCACATACACAAAAAGTTAAAAAAAACATACTAAAATATATTTCATAATTTATAAAATTTAAATAAAAAAATAAAAAAATAAACAAACTTAAAACTATATACTCTAATCTTAATAAAGTAGATAATAAATGTTTTCGATTAGAAACAAATACTATACAACCAAATAAAAATATAATTATAGATAAATAAAACATTAAGAATATATTTGCCATTAAATGTTTAAATAGTTTAACAAAAACATTAGTCTTGTAAACTAAAAATAAGAATATATCTTTTTAAACTTCAAGAAAAAAGAAACTTCTTTATCATTAACTCCCAAAGTTAATATTTTAAATAAACTATTTCTTGATATTACAAAATTAATTATTATAACAATTTGTTTAATTATTAGATTCATTTTTATACAAATAAAACATCCTTTATCTATAGGATTAATACTATTAACACAAACCTTTTTAACATGCCTATTAACAGGAATTTATGTTAAAACATTTTGATTTTCCTATGTTTTATTTTTAATTTTTTTAGGAGGAATATTAATTTTATTTATTTATGTAACATCATTATCATCAAATGAAATATTTACTATATCTTTTAATTTAACATTATTAAGTTTATTTATTTTTTTTATTATTACATTTATTTTTATTATTTTAGATAAATCACTAATTGAACAATTTATTATAAATATAGAAATAGAAAAATTTTCTTTTAATAACAATTTAATTAATGAAAATATTTTATTTTTAAATAAAATATATAATTTTCCTACAAATTTAATTACCCTTTTATTAATCAATTATTTATTTTTAACACTTCTTGTAACTGTAAAAATTACAAAAAAATTTTATGGACCACTACGCCCAATAAATTAATGTTTAAACCTATTCGAAAAACACACCCATTAATTAGAATTGCAAACAATGCATTAGTTGACCTTCCTGCTCCTTCTAATATTTCAGCCTGATGAAACTTTGGGTCTTTATTAGGATTATGCTTAATACTTCAAATTTTAACAGGATTATTTTTAGCTATACACTATGCTGCAGACATTGAAACAGCATTTAATAGAGTAAATCATATTTGTCGAGATGTTAACAATGGATGATTTTTACGAATTTGCCATGCTAATGGAGCTTCATTTTTTTTTGCTTGTTTATTTATTCATGTAGGACGTGGTGTTTATTATGAATCTTATCTTTATCATATAACTTGAAATACAGGAGTAATTATTCTATTTTTAACTATAGCAACAGGATTTTTAGGATATGTATTACCATGAGGGCAAATATCTTTTTGAGGGGCAACAGTTATTACAAATCTTTTATCTGCAGTACCTTATTTAGGAATAGATCTAGTACAATGAATTTGAGGAGGATTTGCTGTAGATAATGCAACATTAACTCGATTTTTTACTTTTCATTTTATTTTTCCTTTTATTATTTTAGCTTTAATAATAATTCATTTATTATTTTTACATCAAACAGGATCAAATAACCCATTAGGATTAAATAGAAATGTAGATAAAATTCCTTTCCATCCTTATTTTATTTATAAGGATATTTTTGGATTTGTTATTTTTTTATGAATTTTAATTGCTTTTATTTGAAAATTTAATTATTTGTTAATAGATCCCGAAAATTTTATTCCTGCTAACCCTTTAGTTACCCCAGTCCATATTCAACCTGAATGATATTTTTTATTTGCATATGCTATTTTACGATCAATTCCAAATAAATTAGGAGGAGTAATTGCACTAGTTTTATCAATTGCAATTTTACTAATTTTACCTTTTACTCATTCAAGAAAATTTCGAGGATTACAATTTTATCCATTAAATCAAATTTTATTTTGAAATATAGTAATTGTAGCTTCTTTATTAACATGAATCGGGGCACGTCCAGTAGAAGACCCATATGTTCTAACCGGGCAAATTTTAACAGTTTTATATTTTGCATATTTTATTATTAATCCTTTAGTTGCAAAGTACTGAGACAAATTATTAAATTAATTAATAAGCTTTTATAGCATATGTCTTGAAAACATAAGAAAGAAGTAAAGTCTTCTATTAATTTATACTAAAATTTATTCATTAAAATAATAAAGAAATAAAAAAAATCTTTAAACCAACAAAAAAAAATAAGTAATTCAAAGATAAAGGAAGAAATCTTTTTCAAGCTAAATATATTAATTTATCATATCGAAATCGAGGTAAAGTCCCCCGAACTCAAATAAAAATAAATGAAATAAAAGTTAATTTTAAAAAAAAAAATAAACTATAAATATCTCTTCCTAAAAAAATAACCACAAATAATATTCTCATAAATAAAATACTTGAATACTCAGCTAAAAAAATTAATGCAAACCCCCCACTTCTATATTCTACATTAAATCCTGAAACTAACTCTGATTCTCCTTCTGCAAAATCAAAAGGAGTTCGATTAGTTTCTGCTAAACAAGAAGCCAATCAAACTAATCCCAAAGGAAAACAAAAAAAAATAAATCAAATATTAGATTGATAATTATAAAAATTTAAAAAATTATAATTACCAATTAAAAAAATAAAACTTAATAAAATTAGAGCCAATCTTACTTCATAAGAAATAGTTTGAGCTACTGCTCGTAAACCCCCTAATAAAGCATAATTAGAATTTGAAGACCAACCAGCAATTATTACAGTATAAACCCCTAAACTAGTACAACATAAAAAAAATAAAACCCCTAAATTAAAAGAATACAATTTAATTAAATAAGGAATACATATTCAAATTAATAAAGACAAAAATAAAGAAAAAATAGGAGAAAAATAATAAGAAATATAATTAGATAACAATGGATATGTTTGTTCTTTAGTAAACAATTTTACAGCATCACTAAATGGTTGTAATAACCCATTAAACCCTACTTTATTAGGCCCTTTTCGAATTTGAATATAACCTAAAACCTTTCGTTCTAATAAAGTTAAAAAAGCAACCCCAACCATAACACAAATAACTAATAATAATCTTCCAATTAAAGGTATAACTTTATCAAAAATAAACAATACTATTTATAATTATTAATTATATTTATAAATTCTAAATTTATTGCACTAATCTGCCAAAATAGTAATAATTATTAATAATTTTCAATTTAATAAAATTATATTTTTTATATTAGGTCCTTTCGTACTACAATATAATATATTATTAAGGATAGAAACCAACCTGGCTTACGCCGGTTTGAACTCAGATCATGTAAGAATCTAAAGGTCGAACAGACCTAAACTTTAAACTTCTACACCTAAAAATAATTCTTAATCCAACATCGAGGTCGCAATCTTTTTTATCGATATGAACTCTTCAAAAAAATTACGCTGTTATCCCTAAGGTAACTTAAATTTTTAATCCATAATACAGGATCTTAAATTCATAAATCAATGTTAAATAAAAATAAAAGTTCATTAAATTTTAATACCACCCCAGTAAAATTTTATTTAAAATATAAATTTTAATATTCTTTATAATTTATAATTTATAAAAATAAAGATCTATAGGGTCTTCTCGTCCTTTAATTAAATTTTAGCTTTTTAACTAAAAAATAAAATTCTATCTAAATTATAAAAAAACAGTATATATCTCATTCAACCATTCATACCAGCCTTCAATTAAAAGACTATTGATTATGCTACCTTCGCACGGTCAAAATACCGCGGCCCTTTAAGCTTCAGTGGGCAGGCTAGACTTTAAATAAATTACAAAAAGACATGTTTTTGATAAACAGGTGAATATATTTAATTTGCCGAATTCTTCATTAAAACCTATCAAATTAATTATATTATATAAATTCATATACTAATTTTATCATAATTATTAAATTTTTATTATTAAAATTTATATTTTAATAAATAACTTAATTTAAATTAAATAATTTAACTTAAAAAATAAATTATAACAAATTTATTAATATTAGCTATTTTTAAGCTTATATTTATTTTTAAATTATAAAAAATATAATATTTTATTTTAAAGCTAATCCCTTAAAATATTATTTTAATTATTTATTAAATTAATAAAAATAAACTTAATAAAATAATTAAACTAAATTAAATTAATTTCTTAAAAAACTAGATATATTTTAAAACGATTAACATTTCATTTCTAATTATATATTTAAAATAGTTATTCTACAATAACTTTTATATATAATTAACTCTTTAAAATTCGAGAAAAATTAATATAATAATTAATTAATTAATAAACCCTGATACACAAGGTACAATAAATTAAATTTTCTTTAATATTAAAAATTTTTCAAATTATTTCAATATTCTTATAAAATACTAATATACTATAATAAAAATTATTATTTCATTATAAATTACTAAAACTAAAATACTTAAAATTATTTTTATTAATAATTACAAATAAAAAAAAATAATTAATAAATAAATTCTATCAATTTAAATTGATTTGCACAAATTTCTTTTCAATGTAAATGAAATGCTTTACTATGTAAGCTTTAAATTGTCATTCTAGATACACTTTCCAGTACATCTACTATGTTACGACTTATCTCATTTTAAAAATGAGAGCGACGGGCGATGTGTGCATGTTTTAGAGCTATAATCATATAAATAATCTATTTTATATTACTATTAAATCCACCTTCAAATTTTTTTTTCAAAAAATTATTCGTATAAATAATTTTATTGTAATCCATTTCTACTTAAACATATACTGCACCTTGACCTGACATTTTATTTAATAAAATATTTAGAAAATTATTAATCTTATAATATATTCTGATGACGGCGATATACAAATTGAAAACAAATTTAAGTAAGGTCCAACGTGGATTATCAATAACAGAACAGATTCCTCTAAATAGACTAAAACACCGCCAAATTCTTTAAATTTTAAGAATATAACTAATACTACTTTAGTATTTAAATTGTTTAATTTTAATAATAGGGTATCTAATCCTAGTTTATTATAAAAATTTTATAGCTTAAATTAAATATTTAATTAATAATAAATAAATTTAAAAATTTCACCTAATAAATTTATAAAAATATTAATAAAATAACCAATTTAACTAATACTAAAACTTTTTATTTGCATCATTTGTATAACCGCAGTAGCTGGCACAAATTTTACCAATACTATATATTATTATTAATTCAAAATTTCTTTTATAATTAATATTAATTACTGCGAATAAATTTATAGTTATTAATTTTTTAAATTAATAATAATTCATACATAAATTTACATGTAAAATAAAATAATAATAAAATATTTAACTAGAATAAAATAATATTAATTATTAAACAAAAATAATAATAATTATAAAATTTAAATTATTTTATATATATTTAAATTTTACATTTTATAATTAATTATAATTATTGTTTTATAATTTAAATTAAATTATTATAGTACAATCCTCTTTAAATTTATTTCCCCTAATTTTTTTTTTTTTTTTTTAATAATCAAATTAATAAATTATTATTTTATTTATATTTTATAAATAAATATATTATATTTATAAAATTATAATTAATTAATTATTTATTTTTATTATTTTTAGTTAAATATTTATTGCATATATATATATATATATAAATAATTTATATTAATTATATAATTTTATTATTAATTAATATAATTAATATATATTTAATATAAATAATTTATATATTAATATATCATTTTTTTTTTCAATTATAAGACTATTAGGTCTATAATTATTATAACCTATTTAATATAAATTATTCATATATGTAAATAGATAATTATAAATAAATTATTTATATATATATAAATAAATTTTAATTAATATAAATTATAAGTAAATATTAATAAAATTGTTCCGTTATTTACTATTGTTACAATAAATAAAATA